ACGCTGTTAACAAATGAATTAAATAAATTCAAATTTTGTAAAGATGAATAAACAGGCTTATATAAAAAAGACGATATAAGGATTCCGAAAGAAGCTATACTAACTGAAAAAATTGCATTTGTGATAAATTCATACCAATCCACCGAATTCTTTTTATTTTGATGTAAAAGATTTATGGATGAACTTAACAATTTGGATAATATATCCAAATCTATTCCTTCCTGATTGAAGAAAGGAATTCCTATGACTCCAACGAACAACGTAAATAAAACTAATACAAGCATCGGAAATAACATAGTATTGTCTGACTCATGGGGATATGAGAAAGTGCTTTTAGTGCCAAAACGAGTAATACTAATAAAAGGCTGCACCGTGCTTCTTACATTTTCATTACTATTTTCATTACTATTAATTCGATATGTGTTTAAAAAATAAGTTTTTTCATTGTTTTTCGTCGTTAATAAATATAATAAACGCAAATTTTTTTTAATAATTTCGGGTCCTTCTTTATCTTTACCCCATAGAGACATTGAATAGAACGAACTACTTTTTTTGCCACTGTAAGTTTGAAAATAAACGTTTAAATGTCCTTCAAAAGCAAGTAAATAGATCCGAAACATATAAAATGCAGTTAATCCTGCTGTGGACCAAGCTATTATTGCAAAAATAGGTGAATACAACCAACTATCATTAAGAATTTCATCTTTGGACCAAAAACAAGCAAGGGGTGGAATACCAGAAAGAGAAAGTGTACCCAATAAAAAAGCAGTTTTTGTAATTGGTACATGTTTTCTTAAACCGCCCATAAGAACCATATTCTGACTTTTATCTGGAGAATATCCAACAATAGCTTCCATCGCATGAATAATTGATCCAGATCCTAAGAACAACAATGCCTTCGAATAAGCATGAGTAATCAAATGAAATAAAGCAGCTCGATAAGACCCCATACCTAGAGCTAACATCATATAACCCAATTGAGACATTGTAGAATAAGCTAAGCTTTTCTTAATATCTTTTTGAGCAAGAGCTAAAGTGGCTCCTAAAAATAATGTTATTATACCTATCAAAGCTATTAGATTTAGAATGTAAGGTATAACTATGAAAAGAGGAAGAAGCCGAGCTACAAGAAAAATTCCTGCTGCTACCATAGTAGCGGCATGTATAAGAGCCGAAATGGGGGTAGGCCCTTCCATGGCATCAGGTAACCATACATGAAGGGGAAATTGGGCGGATTTAGCAACAGCGCCGGCAAATAATAGGGAGGCGCATAAAGTAACAAATAAAAAATTAACTTCATTATTATAAACCAAGTTATTGAATATTTCAAACAAATCCCGAAATTCGAAACTACCTGTTATCCAATAAAAACCCAAAATTCCTAATAATAAACCAAAATCCCCAACACGATTAGTTACAAACGCTTTTTGACAAGCATTCGCGGCACTGGGTCGTGTGAACCAAAAACCTATTAATAGATAAGAACACACTCCAACTAATTCCCAAAAAATATAAATTTGTATCAAATTAGAACTAGTAACTAATCCCAACATTGAAGTATTGGAAAAACTCATATAAGCAAAAAATCTCAAATATCCCTGATCATGAGACATATAATTGTCACTATAAATAAGAACCATAATTCCAACAGTAGTGATTAATATCGACATAATAGAAGTAAGTGGATCAACCAAGCAGCCAAATTCTAAAGAAAAATCATTATTGATGGTCCAAGACCATACATATTGATAGACAGAATTATTATTTATTTGCTGAATAGAAAAAAGGGCTGAAAAAACCATAACTATACTTAATAATAAAACACTAGGAAAAGCCCACATACGGCGAAGATTTTTTGTTGCCGTTGGAAAAAGTAGAAGTCCTGTTCCAATTAAGATAGGAACTGGAAGTGGAATGAAAGGTATAATCCATGAATATTGATATGTATATTCCATAATAAAAAAAAAAAAAAAAAATTATCTTAATTAATTGTTTCTGAGTCACCGGTTCTTATTTCTTTTCTTTTGAAAGGGGTCGGTTAATAAAAAAAAAAATTAAGATATATAAAATAAAACTTAAATAGAATTTTCTAGCCTTAATTATTCTGAATCTTTCCAAACTACTTCAAATATTTAAAATCAAGAGGTTATAATTGGTCAAATGATATAAATAAGTCACTAGTGAAAAATAAATACGTATTTAATTTTATTAATACTGAATTGTTAATATTAAATTCAAATTTTTAAATAAAATTTTATGAAGATAAAAAATGAAAATTAGAATTTTCATTTTAATTATTACGTATTACAATAATTTTTTTATATCTATAGAACAAGGATAAATAATTATACCAAAAACAGTATTTGATATGAATCATAAAGCCCATAACTAAAACTATTTATTGTAATTCGGTTATTTAGAATCATTAACCAATTTGTTTTGTAACTAATTGTTTGTCTTCCATTACAATAAAAGCTATTTGTAGGAAATGCTATGATATCCAACACTTTAATTTTACGGAAAAAAAAGGGGGCAAATAAAATGCCTTTAAATTATGTATTTTGTATCCTTTAACAGATTAACTACTAGTCTCATTTGATAATTTAAATTTTGTGGACTCTTTCTTCGAGCTTGACCAATTAAATTAATATTAAATTAATTAATATAATAAAAAAAATTATTAAAGTTTTTTTTTATTAAGCGGGAGAAGGATTGGGTTATTAAACTTTTCGATTTTTTTATTACATGTATAAATGTAACATGACGAAAATAGAAAGAAAACGAAACGGACAATCTTTTTTTTTTTTTTTATCAACTTCAATCTATTTGGCATAGTGTACCTTATCGTTCTTATTAATATTTTATGTGATTTTTACCCCCCCCTTTTTTTTTGGAGTCTAATTTAGAGAAAAAATAGATAGAGAATAGTAAAGAACAATTGATTTTGAACAATAGATGTCTTTCACATCCAACCGAAAAACCTATTATAACTTTTTAATGGCAGTTCCAAAAAAGCGCACCTCTATTTCAAAAAAACGTATTCGTAAAAATATTTGGAAAAGGAAGGGATATAGGGCAGCATTGAAAGCTTTTTCGTTAGCGAAATCTCTTTCTACCGGGAGTTCTAAAAGTTTTTTTTGTGTAACAAATAAATAATCTGAATCGTTCTAATAACTAATAAAGTGATATAATTTTGTTTATAGTTTATTTATAAGTTATAAAAATGATAAATAATATTTATCAATTATAATTAATATTAACATCATAATAGTAAAAGAATAAATATTAATATATAAGATAAATTAAAATATAAACAATATACATTAAAAATAAAATAAATAAAAAAGAATTTGAATTAGTCTCATAATGTTTTAATTTAAACGAATATAAAATTGAATTTGTTTTACTTAAATTTGAAGCCAAATTTTTCTTTCGTTTCTGATATAGATAAGAATTCTGTTGTCTACTGAATTCTAAAAATGAATGGTACTTTTTTGTTTGAAAAAAGGGTAAACGCAAGCGCAAGGTTTCGCCTTTCATTTTAGTATGTTTTATCATTTTCCGGATGGGGATTATCACTTTCCCCATCGCCCTTACTCAATAATAAAAAGAATTTTTTTTTTAGTTATATTTTTGATTTTATATTATAAAGAAGAGGTCGTTGAAACTAATTGATTAAGTTTAAAATGTTTTTTTATAATCTTTTAAACCATTATTTTGGGTTTTAGAAATTATTATCACTATATAAATTCCTTAAACCCAATTAAATTAATAAAAGCCCCGTTTACATTTTTAGGTAGTTATATGACGAATGCGCCAATTTTGAGTGATCTATTTTAGATCCTATGTTTCGATTGGAAGATCGATCAAGATATAATATATATATATTAATTAAAAAATTTAGAAAATATTTTGAAGTACGGTACAATTTCTATACGAAATTTTTTTATATGATTGATACGACCATCCCAAATACCTAACTTAATGGGTTTGCTAAATCTTAACGCAAATTCTCTACACAACAAAAAATCCTAACGCAACCTAACTATGCAAATATTTACATAAATCTTTTGAGTGTATCGCTGAAATTGTGTTATATAAAAATTCGATTTTTTTATTAATCGATAAAATGCATTTTTTATTTTAGATTAATAAAATAAATGATAAAAGAAATTAATCATTAAAAAATGCAAACGAGGCAGAACATTTTTTTTACTTATATCCAGGGATTGAAGTAAAAATTATCTAGTTACAACTGTTCCATTTTAGTTTTAGGAGAGCATAAAGTAATAGCCTACGAAAAAATACATTGTTAGTTCAGTTAAATTGAAATAAAATTGACATCCTAAAATACTAAATAACTAAATAAAAAGATAATAATAAGAAAAATAAATATTATTAACGTTAACGAAAACGTTTTAATCCCTAATTTTTAAACAAGTTTTTATTCATCAATTTGAATGGTTTCCTAAAAAAAAATATTGGATTGAATTAACTCCTTCAAGCTCGACGATTGAATAAAAATAGGTTATTATGATTTCGAATAAGCCGCTATGGTGAAATCGGTAGACACGCTGCTCTTAGGAAGCAGTGCTAGAGCATCTCGGTTCGAGTCCGAGTGGCGGCATGGCATCTTCTAAAAGAGTAAGTCCTATAATGAATTCAATTCCCGATTTCAATTCCTATAATTGAGGGACGCCCTTATAAATTTAATAATTTTTATGATATTTTCAACTTTAGAGCATATATTAACTCATATATCCTTTTCGATCGTTTCAATTGTAATTACAATTCATTTGATAATTTTATTAGTCGATGAAATCGTAGGACTAGATGATTCGTCAGAAAAGGGGATGATAGCTACTTTTTTCTGCATAACAGGATTATTAGTTACTCGTTGGATTTATTTGAGGCATTTACCATTAAGTGATTTATATGAATCATTAATTTTTCTTTCGTGGAGTTTTTCCATTATTCATATTATTCCGTATTTTAAAAAACATAAAAACCATTTAAGCGCAATAACCGCGCCAAGTGCTATTTTTACTCAAGGTTTTGCTACTTCGGGTCTTTTAACTGAAATGCATCAATCCGCGATATTAGTACCCGCTCTCCAATCCCATTGGTTAATGATGCACGTAAGTATGATGGTATTGAGCTATGCAGCTCTTTTGTGTGGATCTTTATTATCACTAGCTCTTCTAGTCATTACATTTCGAAAATTCATAAGGATTTTTAGTAAAAGCAATAATTTAGAAAATGAGTCAGTTTACTTTAGTGAGATTCAATACGTGAACGAAAGAAACAATGTCTTACGAAACACTTCTTTTATTTCGTCTCAAAATTATTACAGGTATCAATTGATTCAACAATTGGATCGTTGGAGTTATCGTATTATTAGTCTAGGGTTTATCCTTTTAACCGTAGGTATTCTTTCAGGAGCAGTATGGGCTAATGAAGCATGGGGATCATATTGGAATTGGGATCCAAAGGAGACTTGGGCATTTATTACTTGGACCATATTCGCTATTTATTTACATATTAGAACAAATAAAAATTTTGAAAGTGTAAATTCTGCAATTGTGGCCTCAATGGGCTTTCTTATAATTTGGATATGCTATTTTGGGGTTAATCTATTAGGAATAGGGTTGCATAGTTATGGTTCATTTACATTAACATCTAATTGAATAAAAGACTTGACGAATAGAAACATAGGACGGCATACAGGTATATATACGAAAACTTCATGTAAACAATCAAGAACCATTTGAATCATTTCCATTACTTGATTCAAATGGTTCTCACAAATTCAAAAGATATCTAGTTATAATAGAATTCCAATTTATTTATTTTACTTAAAAGAATATAAAAGACTTATTTTTTTTTTTTTATTGTACAATCAACCATTTTTAAAATCATGGGATTTCAGTTTCATTTTTTGGTTTACTCACAAAAACTATCGAAAAAAATAATTGGATATAATAGCTTCGACCTTGTCAACTGATAATGATAAAACGAAATCGGGATAAACACCAATACCTATTACAGGTAAAAGGATAGAGATCGAAACAAATAATTCTCGCGGTCCAGAATCAAAAAAATAAGAGTTTGGGGCATTAAAAAGCTTGTATCCATAGAACATCTGGCGTAACATAGATAATGAATAAATAGGAGTTAATATCATTCCAATTGCCATTACAAAAGTTATTAATATTTTTGTCATTAAAAGATATTTTTGACTAGTAAGTATTCCAAAAAAAACTAATAATTCGGCAACAAAACCGCTCATGCCCGGTAATGCAAGAGAAGCCATTGATAAGATACTGAAAGTCGTGAATATTTTTGGAATTGCGATAGCCATTCCGCCCATTTCGTCGAGATAAACAAGACGTATTCTATCATAACTCGTTCCGGCCAAGAAAAAAAGCGCAGCGCCAATAAATCCGTGAGAGATTATTTGTAAAATGGCTCCGTTGAGTCCTGTATCGCTTATAGAACCAATTCCTATAATTATGAAACCCATATGAGATACAGAAGAGTAGGCTATTCTTTTTTTTAAATTACGCTGACCGGGAGATGTTGAAGCTGCATAGATTATTTGAATTGTGCCTACTATAATCAACCAGGGAGAGAATATAGAATGGGCGTTGGGTAATAATTCCATATTGATCCGAACCAATCCATACGCTCCCATTTTTAATAAGATTCCGGCTAAAAGCATACAAGTACTGTAATGTGCCTCTCCATGGGTGTCTGGTAACCATGTATGTAAGGGTATGATCGGTGATTTGACAGCAAAAGCAATAAGAAATCCAATATAGAATATTATTTCCAGTGCTACAGGATACGATTGATTAGCTGATGTTTCAAAATTTAATGTTGGTTCATTGGAACCATATAAACCAATACCCAAAACTCCCATTAATAAAAAAACGGAACTTCCTGCAGTGTACAAAATAAATTTTGTAGCCGAATACAAACGTTTCTTTCCCCCCCACATGGATAGAAGTAGATAAACTGGAATTAATTCTAACTCCCACATGATGAAAAAAAGTAAAAGGTCTCGAGAAGAAAATGGTCCTATTTGACCGCTATACATTGCTAACATCAGAAAATGGAATAGTCGGGAATCTCGAGTAATCGGCCGAGCCGCTAAAGTAGCTAAAGTTGTGATAAATCCTGTCAGTAAAATGGGTCCTATAGAAATTCCATCTATTCCCAATCTCCAGTAAAAATCAAAAAAATCGATCCATTTATAATCCTCTGTCAGTTGCATTAATGGATCATCCAATTGGAAACGATAACCGAATGCATAGGTTGTTAGAAGGAGTTCAATTGTGCATATACCTAAAGTATACCACCGAATTATCTTATTTCCTCTATGAGGGAGAAAGAAAATTAAGGAACCCGCGAATATTGGCAAAACTACAACTAGCGTTAACCAAGGAAAATTATTCATGGTAAAAACAAGATAAACTTGGACCAGAAAAACCCGTGCTCAAAATAAATAGTTTTTGAGCGCGGGTTTTTGTCGGTAAAGGTAAAAAAATCAAATGTATTCAAGTGGGGTTTTCTGGAACGTATTAATAAGCCAGACCCATACTTCGAGTTGTTTCATGCCATAAATAAACTCGAACACTCAAGAAATCTGTCGGACAGGCGGATTCACATCTCTTACAACCGACACAGTCCTCTGTTCTTGGAGCAGAAGCAATTTGCTTAGCTTTACACCCGTCCCAAGGTATCATTTCTAATACATCCGTTGGGCAGGCGCGCACGCATTGAGTACACCCTATACACGTATCATAAATCTTTACTGAATGTGACATTTTGATCTATAAATTTTTGAATGTCAGAAAGTTTCGATCTAGTAAACTTGTAAATGAATCATATATTTAGACACCAGATGAATCAATAATTTATCATAATTTTTCTAATCAATCTACTTCTGGATTGACTCATGCGATAGAGCCAAGATACTTTAATTTCTTACATTTTTGAAAACATGTATTATTACGTAATGTATGGTCATGGTAATTCTAATTTATGAATATTAGAATTTATATGATTAATACTACTTATTCAACAAATTCGATTGATTGATACGAGTTGATTTTCTGTTACGATAAATTGATGAAACAATAGCCGGGCCAATAGCTGCTTCAGCGGCTGCAATAGCTATAACAAAAATTGAGAAAATATTTCCTTTTAATTGGCGACTATCAAAAAAATCAGAAAATGTTACGAAATTCATATTAACCGCATTCAGTATAAGTTCAAGACACATAAGGGCTCTAACCATATTCCGGCTCGTGATCAATCCATAGATACCGATAGAAAATAAGTAGGCACTCAAAACAAGTACATGTTCGAGCATCATTGACCAACTCCTTATCAATTTCGATTCATTTCAATATGAACTGAACAACAATTCAACAGATTCAATTGACTAGAATAAAAAAAAGTACGGAACAAAGGCAGATTTTCTATTGTTAATAGATTTTCTATTGTTAATAGAATAGATTGAATAATTTCTATTTTAGACATAAACAATCTTTAATTAAAGGGAAATAAATGTAATGTAATAAAACCGAACAGAGTTTAATGTGCATTGCTAATTCTATAAATTTTTTACTGTCGCGCCACGGCAATTGCACCTATCAAAGCGGCTAAAAGAATTATCGAAACGAATTCAAATGGAAGAAAAAAATCTGTTGATAAATGAATTCCAATTTGTTGACTATTACTTATCAAATCTTGCTCTATAATCTGGTTTGATCTTGTAGTCCAAATAATTCCGTACCATGACGTATCCGTAATAATAATCATGAGTAAAACAAAAATACTTGTACAAACTGGCAAAGTAACCACATCCCCAATGGTCCAAAGATTCAAATCTTTGTAATATTCTGAACCATTCATGAACATCACAGCAAATACGATTAAAACATTTATAGCTCCCACGTAAATAAGGAGTTGTGCAGCAGCTACAAAATAAGAGTTTAATAGAATATAGAATAAGGATATACAAACAAGAACCAGTCCCAATGAAAAGGCAGAATAAATGGGGTTGGTAAATAATACCACCCCCATACCTCCTAGTATAAGAACCGATCCCAGAAAGACTAAAAGAAAATCATGTATTGGTCCGGGCAAATCCATTATATGTAAAATAAGAGATAAATAGAAATGTTTTTCATGACCTTATTGAGACCCGACCAGAAAATTTTTTTTTATGATTTTTGAGCAATTCCTAATTTAATCCTAAGTAAATAAATACTAAGGGATATGAATAAATGTGAGTACTATTATTGGACTAATTTCATTCTTTATCTGAAAGAGTCGTTCTAATTCTAAACTATATATTTTAAAACAATTATGGATATATTAATTAATGGATTTTCAATCCAAATTAAGACGCGTTTCTTACCAACCAATCAATAGTTGGTATTTGTAGTTATTGACCAAACAACACGAAAGAAACCTAAATTCCTTCTATATTAGTTATTAGTAAAGTAATTATAAATTATTCGTTAATAAGAGATTTACTTATTTATTTGAGGCGAATTCAAAATTGTTCGAATTGTATAATCGTCAATTACTGACATTGGTAAACGACCCAAAGCAATTTGATTATAATTCAATTCGTGACGATCATAAGTAGAAAGTTCATATTCTTCAGTCATTGATAAACAATTCGTTGGACAATACTCAACGCAATTACCACAAAATATACAGACTCCGAAATCAATACTGTAATTAAGCAGCCGTTTCTTGCGAATATCATTTTCCAATTTCCAATCAACAACGGGTAGATCTATAGGACATACACGAACGCATACTTCACAAGCAATACATTTATCAAATTCAAAATGGATTCGACCGCGGAAACGATCCGCGGTGATTAATTTTTCATAAGGATATTGAATAGTTACGGGTAAACGATTTGCGTGGGATAAAGTAATCATGAAACTTTGACCAATGTACCTTGCAGCTCGTACTGTTTGTTGACCATAATTCATGAACCCAGTTACCATAGAGAACATATCGTTAATATATATATGAATAGTTTTATGTTTGTTTATTTCTCTTGTTTGAGACACATTGTGAATATAGAATGTTACTTTACAGTGAAAAGAGTTGGAAAGAAGTTGTTAATAATAGATTACCGAGAGAAATAGGTAAAAGAAATTTCCATCCAAGATTCAATAGTTGGTCCATTCTTAGCCTCGGTAAAGTCCATCTTGTTGTGATAGGAATGAACAAGAACAAATAAGTTTTAGCTAATGTAATAAAGATACCAATTATCGCTCCAAAAACGCCACATGTTTTATTTATTTCAAAAAGCTCAGAAACATATATGTCCGGAATAGATATATTCCAACCTCCCAAGTAAAGAACTGTTACAAATAATGAAGAAACCAATAGGTTTAGATAGGAAGCAACATAAAATAACCCAAATTTTATACCCGAGTATTCGGTTTGATAACCTGCTACTAACTCTTCTTCTGCTTCTGGTAAATCAAAAGGTAATCTCTCACATTCTGCTAGGGAAGAAATAATAAAAATGATAAACCCTATAGGCTGACGCCACAAATTCCATCCCCAAAAACCATATTTTGATTGCGCCTCAACAATATCAATTGTACTTAAACTGTTAGATAATTATAGTCGGTGATACCATCACTGTTACCATCGCTATTACAGAACCGTACATGAGATTTTCACCTCATACGGCTCCTTGAAGGCCAGAAATAAATATAGGGACCGCGTCAGTATTCTTTTTTGAATCTTGATATGTTTGTAGGATGGATAACTATCGGCCGGTCCCAAATTAGACCAATTAAATTCTGTCTGTTAGAATTATTTTAATTCAAAATAAAATCAAAAAAGTACTTCTGAATTGATCTCATCCTTTCTTTAATTTAATTAATTTCAATAATAATTTCAATTCTTCTTTGTTCAGTAATAACTTAACTGTTCAATAAAATACTTCTTGTAAAAATATCAATAACCCGTTGGTTTCACGTACGAAAAAAAAATTCTATATTAATTAATGAATTATGACACAAATTCTATATCTATTAATATGTATATGGGAAAGAATAAAAGTAACAAATAATAAATAAAGTATATCTTTTTTTTTTTTTCGTTCCTATTCTTCTTTCTATTTCTGAGAAAAAGAGGGCTTTCAAAATAAAGTAAAGGATTATTTCGTTTCGAATAGTTATTTATTAAATCGGTGGATAGGAGTATACTCTGGATCGGAATCGTGTCATGGGGAGTACTGCCTGATCATTTCTACCAACTTAAAGCCCCAATTAGTATTCTTTGTTTGTATATTATGTAAAAATGTCCTTTTGGAGAATTTACATAGTCTCCATTACTAATCCTTTCCATATGTTCGTGTTTCTAACCATCCACTCGTTTTTGCTCAATCCCCCGTTATGCTAATACATAAAAATGATATTGAAAACTCAATACGGTTGATCTTTTGAACCCGCTTCAAGTCAGGATGACTAATCAACCAATCTTGGGGGAAACGGTCTCTTCTGTTTATGTTTATTTCCGCTTAACTCTCTAACTCTTATACATAGAAAATGAGAATCAATCTTTTTACTGCGAATTTATATATAAGCTGTTTTCTTTCACTCATATAACTATTTGATTTAGTTCATCAACCCGAATAATGAATAAAAAAAAAATTAAGATATCTACTCAATCCATTCCAACCCTTTCCTTGAAAGGAAGGAATAGAGAAAAGTTTATGTCTATGTATCAACGAATCGCACGTAGAGATATTGATAACACACATAAAGTTAATGGTATTTCATAACTAATCGATTGAGCAGCAGCTCGTAGACCGCCTAAAAAGGAATATTTATTATTTGACCCGTATCCCGACATAAGAAGTCCAATTGGAGCAATACTGGAAATAGCAATCCATAAAAAAACACCGATATTGAGATCCGCTAAAACAAGGTGATATCCAAAAGGAACTACTGAATAGCTTACTAAAATTGATATGACTGCTATGGATGGCCCGATACTGAATAAACGAGTATCCCCCCTAGATGGAAAAAGATTTTCTTTGAAAAGTAGTTTTGTCCCATCTGCTAGAGCTTGAAGAACTCCCAAAGGGCCGGCGTATTCAGGTCCAATACGTTGTTGTATCCCTGCCGATATTTCTCTTTCTAACCATACAATTACCAGTACGCCTATTGTGATTCCCACTACAAGAGTCAAAATAGGAACAAGAACCCATAGAATTCCATAAACCTCTTTAAAAAATTCTAATCTAGAAAAAGAATCGATATCTTGTACTTCCGGTGTATCAATTATCATTTCAACGATCAACTTCTCCCATAATGATATCTATACTACCTAGTATCGTCATAATATCAGCCAATTTCATTCTTTTAACTAACCGCGGAAGAATTTGCAAATTGATAAAACCCGGCGGGCGGATTTTCCATCTCCAAGGAAAACCACTCTGATCCCCTATGAGAAAAATTCCCAATTCTCCCTTTGGGGCTTCTACTCTCACATAAAGTTCTTGTTTCGGCAATTCAAATGTAGGAGACGGCTTTTTACTAATAAATCGATATTCAAAATCATTCCATTCCGGATTCCTTTCTCTATCAAAGTATCGTATTTCTAAATTCTCATAGGGTCCCCCTGGAATTCCTTCCAGGGCCTGTTGAATAATTTTTACGGATTCTATCATTTCACCAATTCGGACTAGATAACGAGCCAATGAATCTCCTTCTTTTTGCCACTGTACTTCCCAATCAAATTCGTCGTAACATTCATAATGATCAACTTTACGAAGATCCCATTGTATTCCGGAAGCTCGCAGCATTGGTCCCGATAAACCCCAATTTATTACTTCCTCTCTACCAATAATGCCTACTCCCTCGACTCGTTCTAAAAAAATAGGATTTCGTGTAATAAGTTTTTGATATTCAGCAACTCTTGTTAAAAAATAATCGCAGAAATCCAAACATTTATCTATCCAGCCATGAGGTAGATCGGCCGCTACTCCTCCGATACGAAAATAATTATGCATCATTCTCATACCGGTGGCAGCTTCGAATAGATCATATACTAATTCTCTTTCTCTGAAAATATAGAAAAAGGGAGTTTGTGCACCAATATCCGCCATAAAAGGACCGAGCCATAACAGATGAGAAGCTATACGACTCAACTCCAACATAATTATTCTGATATAGCTGGCTCTTTTAGGTACTTGAATATTTCCCAACTGTTCCGGTCCGTTTACAGTTATTGCTTCTGTGAACATAGTAGCTAAATAATCCCACCGTGTTACATAAGGCAAATATTGTATAATTGTTCGATTTTCCGCAATTTTTTCCATTCCTCGGTGTAAATAACCCAATATTGGTTCACAGTCAATAACATCTTCACCATCTAGAGTAATGATGAGTCGAAGAACACCATGCATTGATGGGTGGTGGGGGCCCATATTGACTATCATGAGGTCTTTTCTTGTAGCCGGTATATTCATAGGTTTTTCCTCGATTCATTCTTTCATGAATTGCTGAAAACGAAAAAAAGTTCATTAAAATTCAAGATCTAATAAATCAAATAATTCAAAATGCCTTTATAAAAATAAAATTAACGAGTTTTTGACTCCCGAATATCCAACCGATTAATTAATTCTTTATAACATATTCTATTTTTCTTTGACAAATAAGACAGTAATCGTTGGCGTTTTCCCAGAATTTTACGTAAACCTCTCTGAGATAAATAGTCTTTTTTGTGTAATTGTAAATGTGAAGTAAGTCTTCGTATCCTATTGGTGAAACTAACTATTTGAAATTCAACAGATCCTCTGTTTTCGTCTTTTTCTTCTTGTGAAATAACTGAGATGAATGAATTTTTTACCATAAACTGAAATCTTCTCTCCCCCCCCTCTTTTTATTTTAAGATATTTTTTATTGATAGATATCTTTATTGATCAGTAATAATAATGCCCCTAATTTTTATTTGGTATATACAATAATTTGAATTTCGTTATTAATTTCTAATTTTTTTAATTTAATAAAACTTACTCAATCCTATTTTCATTTTAAAATTGGATTTGAAATGAAAGGGGATACAAAAGTATGGTTGGTTTCTTCACTCACAAAAGATAAAAGTTTAGACCTAAAATAAGAAAATTTTGTTCATTCTAGATCTAATTGATATGTCATTGAATTAGTATCATGTATCAGAATGGAATGTAAGACAATGTATGCGTGCATCTCTTTGTCGTCATAGACCAGATATGGTATGGGAAATATAGGAAAAATTTACTATTAATGAATTTTCAATCGCGGATACATATGTATCCTTACCATACTGAAACAACTGCCATTATTGGTATTAAACCAATAACGATTCATACAAGCTAAATCTTCTAATCGATAATTGGGCCAAAGAAATAGCTTTAATTTTATAAGTTTTTTTTTATATTTTTTGCTTTTATCCACAACTTGACTGTTTACCTCATTCCCATTACAAAAAGATGCCTTTCTATGTCTATTCTTAGAATTTAAACAAATTAGAATTCGCAATTCTCTACGACGTCTAGGCGATAAAATATTTTCAGGAACAAACAAATCATAATTTTTTTTATATCTATTTCCAGTCATCTTTTGATGTTTTGTAATGACTTCATCAGAATTCTTATCAACATGTTTTTTTTCTCGGTATCTTTGATTTATTTGATGTTTACTTTTATGAACTAATGAAATACCGAGGGTTTGATACATAATAAATTTTCCATCATTTTTTATAGCTAGACGAATTGGTTCAATAATCAAAAATCCCCTTTTAATAAATTCTGTAAGAGTTACATCTTTCTGAATCGTCAAAATATCCAGACTCATTTCGCCCCTTTGAATAGAGGATATAGTAATTTCTCTTGGATTTATCAGTCTAAGCAGGAGACAATATACGTTGATGTTATTGATTATTTTTTTATTTAAAGAATCATCCCATCTCAATTGAAAATACAAATACCTTTTTAGGAAGAAATCAAACTCCGCTTTTGTATTGATCTTGTATTGCTTTTTATTTCTATGTTTTTTCATGTCCGATCCCGTATAATCTTCTTCAACATCTTTTTCTTGGTTTGAAAGAGCTGATTTAAGATCTGCTTGGCCCGTGGATTCTTTTTCTCCTTGATTTCGGTTTTCTAATTCAAGAGATTTTTTTTCATTCGACGATATTGATATAAAAGGATCTCTTTTTTTATTTCCAGTGATGCTTTTGTTTTCACTAGCATTTTTTTTTATATTAGAATTAAAAAGTAGTAATTTAATTGGTATAACCCACGGTTTCATTTTATACGTATTATAAAGTCTCACAAATTCTGGCAAGAACCAAAGTTCCAGATTTGATATGGGACGACTTAGTATTTCTTCATTCATTCCCATCCAATCCAAAAGGGGTTTTTGATTGGATAGGTTGATTTTTTGATCTTGCTGAAGTGTGAGATAAAAAAGACCCTTATTATTGATTTTATCAATTATTTGATACTTATTAACCCTAGTCTTAGTATATTTATTACTGTTAGTGTCAGTATCAATATTGATCCAGGCCTCAATATCGACCTTCGTTTTAAGACAAAAATCGAGAATTCTCCAATCAAAATATTTTCTATCCGTATTTTTATCCATATCTCGAATATCATCTTCTACCATATTAAATGATTTTTGTTTATGTGTGTTGTAATTATAAAAAATATCTTGGTTAGTTTTTACTTGGAATGGTGATCCATAAATTGAAGAGTACTTCTTAGTTTCATAATTTATAGATTTATATGCTAAAAGATCATATCCATATTGTTTTTTAAAATTATCCTTTTGATTCAATAATAAATCCGTTTCAATTTTTGTTTTTTTTTCGTAGTGAATTAATTCATCTTTTTCATATAAATCACACAAATCTTTATATAAATCTTTATTTTGAGCTATACAGTTCAATATATTTCGCCATTTTTGTGGTACTACTCTAGACCATTTAATTTGAGATACATCACATTGATATTGATAATGACTCCTTAACCAATTTGTCCATTGATTCATTCCAGAATTGCGAAGATTCTTAGGTCTTAATTCGGAATGAAATAGTTCTTGTCTTACAACAAAAAAATCCTTTATTTCATTCTTAAGAAAAAAGGGGGTTCCATTATATTGAAATACGGATTTCAATTTCTCTAACTTAATAAGTTGGGTTTGTGATAATTTGTAAAATACATATGCTTGTGAAAAGTAAGATAAGTCAAAAAAAGTCTTTGAATTTTTTTGACTAAGACTAATATTAGTATTAGAAAGTGACTCTTTTATAATCGAAATAAATTTAATTAAACTTTGATTTGTTTTATTAATTCTTTCTTGATTTGCTTCATTACTGTTAATGTTTTTATTAAAATTTTTTTTTGTTGATTCAAGAAAAAGTTGTGTATTGATACTAGGAATATTAATCATAGATAGAAAGATATCTATGTATATCTTTTCAATGAAAAATATTATAAAATAATGGGATTTGCGGATTAATCGAGCAGTTCTTCTTTTTAATATCTGCCAAATATTTTTTTGTGATTCCAATCTTTTATCATCATAACTTATTTTGTTAGAACTCAAATTTCTATCTGAAGTTATAAATCCCTTTTTCTTGTCTTTTGTAATTTTTTCTATTTGATTTATGATTGTGTTTATTCTATCAGTCAGATCTTGCATTTTTTTTTCTGTTAATGAATAATTTGTCCAATTCTGAGATCTAATTTGAATGGACGATTCCTGAATCATCCGATTACTGATTATTGAATCTTTTTTAATTTCACTCAATTCATATACTTCTATTTTTCTCAATCCAAATAATATAATTGGGTTTATTTTTGAGAGTTCTTTTATTATTTCTTTTATAAACAGAATGTTTTTAATGATCCATTTTTTTGGTTTTTTTGAGACATTTAGAAAAAATTTTGTTTGTTCTTTAAAAATTCCTAGAATTATAAAACATTTCTTTTGCAATTTTTTCATTTTTTTTTTGAGTTCTTTTAAAATCGGTTCAAAAAATGAAAGTTTTTTTCTGGGAGAACCAAAAGGTAGTTCAGCTTCCATTCCAAAAATTGTTAAAAAACAAAAATCATTTTTTTGACCTTGCTTTTTCATTGGATCATTATAAGGGGCTCGTAACTTAGATCTGTGCCAAGGTTTAAGACGAAAAGGAAATAGGATCTTGATCTGAATGCCGTCTGTTAACCAGTTTTTTGGAAATTCTTTTTCTGATAATTGAACGCCGTTATAGGTACATTTAACATGCATTTCTCTATTCCAATCCTTTAAGTCCTCATACCATTCCGGAAATTGAAATAATAGTATACGGACGATATTTTTAGCTATTATCAATGAAGGTAATATAATATATTTTCTAAGAATTGATTGGGTTATTAATAAAAAACCTCTCATTACTTGAGCAAGTAAAATAC